AGCAAACGCACATTCCCCTCTTTTTTTGGACAGAATAGAAAAATCCCCTCTTTTTTCTTTTGATATCTCCGGGCTGATTAAAGTAATTTTTAGAAATTGGGTAGGGAAGGGGGAAGCATTCAAAATTGTAGAGTATACAGAAGAAGAAAGAAAAAGAGAAGAAGAAAAAGAGACGAAGGAAAGAACGGAGAAAGAGCGAATACAGATAGCAGAGGCCTGGGATACCATTCCAGTTACACAAGTAATAAGAGGTTGCATGTTACTAACTCAATCTATTTTTAGAAAATATATTGTATTACCTTCATTGCTAATTGCAAAAAATAGTGGACGCATGTTCCTATTTCAATTTCCCGAATGGTTTGAGGATTTACAGGAATGGAATAGAGAGATGCATGTTAAATGTACCTATAATGGTGTTCCATTATCTGAAACAGAATTTCCGAAAAATTGGTTGACAGACGGTATTCAGATAAAAATCTTATTTCCTTTCCGTCTGAAACCTTGGCACAAATCGAAACTACGATCATTTAAGAAAGGTTTAATGAAAAAGAAAAAAGAAAAAGATGATTTTTGTTTTTTAACAGTTTGGGGAATGGAAACTGAACTTCCTTTTGGTTCGCCCCGAAAAGGACCTTCCTTTTTGAAACCCATTTTTAAGGAAATTGAAAAAAAAATTGGAAAATTTAAAAAGAAGTCTTCTCGAGTTCTAATAGTTTTTAAAAGAAAAATAAAATTACTTCGAAAAGTTTTAAAAGAAACAAAAGAATGGGTTATCGAAAGTGTTATTTTTATAAAAAAAATAATAAAAGAACTTTCCAAAATTCTGTTATTTCGATTAACAGGAAGAGAAGTATATGAATCAAGTGAAATTAAAGAAGAAAAAGATTCTATAATAAGCAATCAGCTAATTCACAAATCGTTTAGTAAAATTGCATCTACGAATTGGACAAATTCTTCATTAACAGAAAAAAAAATCAAGGATTTGACTACTAGAACAAGTACAATTCGAAATCAAATAGAAAGAATTATAAAAGAGCAAAAAAAAGTAACTCCAAGAATAAATAATATTAGTCTTAAAAAAACAAGTTATAATGCTAAAAGATTCGAAAAATGGCAAATATTCAAAAAAAGAAATGCTCAATTAATCTCTAAATTACCTCTTTTTTTGAAATTTTTCATTGAAAGAATCTACACAGATATATTTTTATGTATCATTAATATTCCCAGAATGAATACAGAACTTTTTCTTGAATCAACAAAAAAAATTATTGATAAATCCCTTTACAATAATGAAAGAAAACAAGAAAGAATTAATAAAATTAAGAAAAATCTAATTCCATTTATTTCGACTATAAAAAAGTCACTTGATAATATTAGTAATAGTCAAAAAAATTCACCTATTTTTTATGACTTATCCTACGTGTCACAAGCATATGTATTTTTCAAATTATCACAAATCCAAGTTAGTAACTCGTATAAATTAAGAGCTGTTCTTCAATCTCAAGGAATCCCCCCACCTGAAATAAAGGATTCTTTTGAAACACAAGGAATGGTTGATTCGAAATTAGGGGATAAGAAACTTCCGAGTTATGAAATGAATCAATGGAAAAAGTGGTTAAGAGGATATTATCAATACAATTTATCTCAGAGCAGATGGTATAGATTAATACCAGAAAAATGGCGCAATACAGTTCATCAGCGTAAAAAGGAAAATTTTAGCAAAAGGCATTCATATGAAAAAGACCAATTAATTGATTTCAAAAAACAAAAACAAATTGAAGTATATTCATTATCTAATCAAAAAAGAAAAGAGAATTTGCAAAAATACTATAAATATGATCTTTTATCATATAAATTTCTTAATTATGAAAATAAAACGGAATACTTTTTTTATAGATCTCCGTTTCAAGAACGTAAGAAGCAAGAGATTTCTTATAACACGCATAAAGAAAATATACTGAGGAACATCCCTATCGATAATTATCTAGGAAAGGTCCATATTCTATATATGGAAAAAACGGTCGATAGAAAATATTTTGATTGGAACATTCTCAATTTTGATCTTAAACAAAAAGGCGATATTGAGGCCTGGGTCAGCAATGGGAATCAAAATACTCAAATAATTCCTAAAAAAGATCTTTTTTACCTTATGATTCCAGAAATCAATCCACCAAACTCCGACAAAGTATTTTTTGATTGGATGGGAATGAATGAAAAAATGCTAAAGTGTCGCATAGCGAATTTGGAACCTTGGTTCTTCCCAGAATTTGTGTTACTTTATAAAGCATATAAAAGCAAACCTTGGTTTATACCAAGCAAATTACTTCTTTCAAATTTGAATAAAAATGAAAATAGTAGTGAAAATAAAAAAATAAATCAAAAGCAAAAAGGAAGTTTTTTGATACCATCGAATAAAAAGCATCGAAATCAAGGAGAAAAAGAACCCACAAGTTCAGGAAATCTTGGATCCGTTCTCTCACAACAAAAAGATAGTGAAGAAAATTATGCAAGATCAGACATGAAAAAGGGGAAAAAGAAAAAACAATACAAAAGCAGCGCGAGAGCAGAACTAGATTTCTTCCTGAAACGTTATTTGCTTTTTCAATTGAGATGGGACGATACTTTGAATCAAAGACTGATCAATAATGTCAAGGTATATTGTCTCCTGCTTAGACTGATAGATCCAACCCAAATTACTATACCCTCGATTCAAAATAGAGAAATGAGTTTGGATATAATGCTGATTGAGAAGAATTTAACTCTTAACCAATTGATGAAAAAGGGAATATTGATTATAGAACCCATTCGTCTGTTTGGAAAAAACGATGCACAATTTATTATGTATCAAACCATAGGTATTTCATTGGTTCATAAGAGTAAGCACCAAACTAATCAAAAATATCAAGAACAAAGATATGTTTCTAAGAAGAATTTTGATGAAACTATTTCATCACACCAAAGAATAACTGAAAATAGAGACAAAAATCATTTGGATTTGCTTGTTCCTGAAAATATTTTCTCGTTTAGACGTCGTAGAAAGTTGAAAATTCTAAGTTGTTTTAATTCAAAGAATAGAAATGGTGAAGATAGAAATCAAGTATTTTGGAATGCAAAGGACGTAAAAGACAGCAGCCAAGTTTCGCATGACAGTAACCATTTTGATAGAGAGAAAAATCAATTAATGAAATTAAAGCTCTTTCTTTGGCCTAATTATCGATTAGAGGATTTAGCTTGTATGAATCGTTATTGGTTTGATACCAATAATGGCAGTCGTTTCAGTATGTTAAGAATACATCTGTATCCACGATTGAAATTTTGACATTTCGTGGATAATACACTTTTTCTATATATTCTATACCCTATATATTTCTATATATTCTATACCCTATATATATAATAGGGTATATCAAAGCAAACAAATACATAGATCACATGTCTTGTCTCACATTTCATTCTAATATCCAATAGGAAATGAATAATGTCTCGATTAGATCTCGAAATGAATCAACAGAACCTTCTTTGTTTTAGGTCTAAATTCTTCGATACGAAAATGTACCAATCTTTTTCTATCCCTATCTAAATCCAATTAGAAATTGGATTAATTGATTTGAATTCAGAAAATTAGGAGTTCATAAAGAAATTTGGATTAGATTATTGTATATACCAGATTCCAATTAATGGCATTATTATTACTGATCAATAAAATCCATATCTGTAAAAAGGGAAGGGGGATTTTTTTATGGTAACAAATTCATTCATTTCGGTTATTTCTCAAAAAGAAAACGAAGAAAACAGAGGGTCTGTTGAATTTCAAGTATTCAGTTTTACCACTAAGATAAGAAGACTTACTTCACATTTGGAATTGCACAAAAAAGACTCTTCATCCCAGAGAGGTTTGCGGAAAATTTTGGGAAAACGCCAACGACTGCTGGCCTATTTGTCAAAAAAAAATAGAAGACGCTATAAAGAATTAATTAGTGAGTTAAATATTCGAGAGATAAAAACTCGTTAATTTGAAGCGTGATACCATTTGAGCTTAGTCGTTTAAATTTTGATGAACTTCTTTTTACTTTCAGCAATGCATGGAAGAACGACTCGGGAAAAAACTTATGATTGCACCAACTACAAGAAAAGACCTCATGATAGTCAATATGGGCCCTCACCACCCATCAATGCATGGTGTTCTTCGACTGATTGTTACTCTCGATGGTGAAAATGTTATTGATTGTGAACCAATACTGGGTTATTTACATAGAGGGATGGAGAAAATTGCGGAAAATCGAACAATTATACAATATTTGCCTTATGTAACGCGTTGGGATTATTTAGCTACTATGTTCACAGAAGCAATAACCGTAAATGGACCCGAACAGCTAGGCAATATTCAAGTACCTAAAAGGGCTAGCTATATCAGAGCTATTATGTTGGAGTTAAGTCGTATCGCTTCTCATTTGTTATGGCTTGGCCCTTTTATGGCAGATATTGGGGCACAGACCCCTTTCTTCTATATTTTTCGAGAACGAGAGTTAATATATGACTTGTTCGAAGCTGCTACCGGTATGCGCATGATGCATAATTATTTTCGTATCGGAGGAGTAGCTGCTGATCTACCTCATGGCTGGATAGATAAATGTTTGGATTTTTGCGATTATTTTTTAACCGCGGTTGCTGAATATCAAAAGCTTATTACGCGGAATCCTATTTTTTTAGAACGAGTTGAGGGCGTAGGCATTATTCGCGCAGAAGAAGCACTAAATTGGGGTTTATCGGGCCCAATGCTACGAGCTTCCGGAATACAGTGGGATCTTCGTAAAATTGATCGTTATGAGTCTTACGACGAATTTGATTGGGAGATTCAATGGCAAAAAGAAGGGGATTCATTAGCTCGGTATTTAGTACGAATCAGTGAAATGACAGAATCCATAAAAATTATCCAACAGGCTCTGGAAGGAATTCCAGGGGGACCCTATGAGAATTTAGAAATTCGACGCTTTGGTAGA